CTCCCATCGGACCATTTGTATCTATATGCATCAGGATCCTGATTCATGGATCTCTCAGTTCGAGAAATAAGAGGATCAAACCATTTCTTCTGACTCTTTTTCAAATTCGATAAATGTTGGTTGATCGTATATTTCATTATAGTTATATGATTCAGAGTATCATTTCCTATTTGATCCCTTTGAATTCCATATTCGAAGTTGCGATCGGATCTATTCATTAAAAAGAATCGATTCGATACATTTCTTATGTACCCATAATATTGGAGATTTCGGATCAATCTATATTGATTGACTGCCTCCATTATGTTGTTGCTAGCAAATACCGCTGTTTTTAGTTTGGGATCTTCCAACTCATTCCCGCAGTAGATCCGGACCAATTTTTTTCTGATCCTTCGAGAAAAAGATTCATTCTCCTCATAAAAAAGAGGAGGTAGAACCAATTTCTTTTTCGATTCATCTCTGGAGTTGAATACCTCATTCAAGAATCTTTTTTGATCCAACCCGTAGGAATCAATAGAAAAGGCAAATCCCCTATGAAACACCAGATCCGGCTCGGTTATTGATAGAGTGAATAGATCCGCCATTTCTGGGAATCTCTCTTCTGATTCAAAAAAATCGTGGCGTAACGCGTATCCCCCTTTGTTCCGGTCATGGAATAGATGAAAGAAATCAAAAAATGGATTTTTGTTCAAGAATGAAATCTTATTGGAACTGTCCATATCCGGTTCATCCTTCGGAACCAGATCCGGGATGTGATATGGTTCCGAAGGATGAATTGAGACGGTATCTTGTAAATACGTAATTATCTTGAATATATCAACCATTTCTTTCTTTTCCGCTCGCCTGGAAGGGACAAAAGAAACATCTTGTTTTTTCTTCAACAATTTATGATCTCTAGTGGACCTCTCAGTAGGATTCGAACCCAGATGAAGTTCTGACCATCTGTCAGAGAAAAAAGAACGAATTGATCTTGTAGGATTCCCAAGAAATTCTTCGATTTCTTCCGGAAGCAGATGATTCTTCATCCGCTTCTCAGGTTCTGTGAATAGCCAGGACATGGAGGAAGATCCAAAAAGGCATTTCGGGAATCGATCTGATTCTATCTCTGTTCGTTCCGTTTGAAGAAAGGAAGGATCCCAAAGAATCGATCTCTCTTTTAGTTGCTGAATCTCTGTTTGATCGATCAATGTGTGATATTCTGAATTCTCATTTCTAACGGAATCGAAATGATCTCTGGATTGATCAGAAGAAGATCCTTTCCATTGGCTAGAATCCGTTACTTGAACGAAACTTGTGGAATCATATTGAATATTTGACAATACATTCCGTACCTTGCTAAAAAACCGATCCTTGTTTACCAACCACACATTGTCTAACCAAATCCAATTCTCTCTCGAGACGTTCCTCAAAAAATCCGATTCGTGCTGATTCTTCCCCCAACTAACGAAGAGATCTTGGCGGAATTGCCACATATGAAATTGAGCACAATTTTGCAAAGAAAGACCCCACTTGTTTCTCGAGAAGAGATGAGAAACATGCTCAATATCATTGGATTGCATAGTTGCCCCAGCTCCTTGTTGTTTGAAGAAACTCTCCCCCTGAATTGGTCTTTTTTCACGAAAAGCAGACATGAGATAACAAATCAAGTCTTTCCCTAAGATTTCGAATAGCTGTCCCGAATTCAAGTTGATTATGTTTCGTTTCTTCCTCGGAGAAAGACGATCAAACAATTCCCAATCATGGTCCTTGCGGATCGGATCATCCGTATAGGATAAAAAAAGAAACTCCAGATATTTGCTATCTTTCTCTTTGAATGAGATCTCAATTCCAGCTACGGTTTCATTAGATATCTGACAACTAGAATCCCTCTTTTTTCCGATCCGGTTCCTCCACCACCGCGAACCCCGGTTAGATTCAGGCATGATACGCTTTTTCTTTATTGGGATAACCCAAGTACTCTCTTGCGGATCCATGAAACAACTCTCAGAAATCTTTTTCCCTTTTGGAAGATACAGGAGCGAAACAATCAACCTATTTCTATTGGAAGACCAAAAAGATTCTTCCAATGTCTCCTTTCTGGGTCCAATGGAATTCATAGGTATAGGAAGAAGCCCCATCAAATAGAGATTTTTTCTTTCGACCATCTTTCGATTGTTAATACGAGATAGAAGGACCACTACTACAAGCAGTACTAAACCTTTGATCGTGAAATATCGATTGCTTGTTGCACCCTGTGAATCACGTGAAAGTAGGATACTCCAAATTCGGGGGTCAAAGAGTTTCATAAAACGTTCTTGGTGGAAAAAAATGTGAGTGAAAGATCCCACTGAATCGAATTTGATCCATGAATCTAAGAAATAGTGAGAATTCTTGATCTCTCTCAATATCTCTCTCAATTCGAATATCCAGGATTTGAATTGATGTCGTTTCATTGATTCCTCCTAAAGATTTCATTTCAATTGGAATTTGGTTATTCACGATGTACGATGATCCCTGTTAA